ATTAGATGGGAAATCTCAAAATCTCTCTTTCCCGTTTGTAGAAGAAGAGTTTTTTGAAATCCCTTTTTTTGTTTTTTTTTAATTGCTTAGTCGTCCAGTAACAAGTACCGATAGTAGAGAGTATTCGCAAGAACAACGAAAAAAGAATTTTAATAATCAATATTCGTGATGCACGTATTCTTCTATTCGATCGAAAAGGCCCCTCTTGACACTTAATTAAACTACAATACAAAGATTTTTATTTTAAAAATTAGTCTAAATTTTAATTTAGTGTTTTCTTTTATTTCGCAAGAGTTAAAGAGTTGTCCAAGGAATCTGTTTGATTTGGAATCATGAGAGGTTAGGTGGATGTCCTAGATGAGAAATGGATTTCCTTTTGTATCTATATCACTCTATTTTTGTTAATGTCGTTTATAATTTATGATGATAATGATTGAAAAATGAAACAATTGGAATTGAACTTATTCGTTCAATTGCTATTTTTGCTTATCTTCGTATCTTTAAAAAAATTGAACTTAGGAAAGTGCTTTCCAAACATATGGATAAAAAAAGAAAATAGTTTATTTAGCTCTTTCATGCCTACTATAACTAGTTATTTCGGTTTTCTACTAGCAACTTTAACTATAACCTCAGGTCTATTTATTGGTCTGAGCAAAATACGATTTATTTGAAATAAAATTGCAGTATTCCATCTATCTATTCTTTCGTTCATTAACGTGGTGTCAATTTCGAATTCTTGATTATTGAGATTTATGGGCAATATGGATTAATATTTAAGGATAGATATTACCTCTCTTTTTTTTTTCCTTTTCAAACAAATTAAAATGATTGAAGTTTTTCTATTTGGAATCGTCTTAGGTCTAATTTCTATTACTTTAGCTGGATTATTTGTAACTGCCTATTTACAATACAGACGTGGTGATCAGTTGGACCTTTGATTAATTAACACCTTGTTAATTTGACCTCCTGTGGATTAAAGAAAGTAGGAGGTCAAATTCAGATTGCTGTTCCCTTTTTTCCGAAAAATTGTTGACTTAAGTTAAGAAAACAATAACAGAATCACGCTCTGTAGGATTTGAACCTACGACATTGGGTTTTGGAGACCCACGTTCTACCAAACTGAACTAAGAGCGCTTTTCTTATCACAAAAAAGAAGACTGTAAGGAAAAATACTCTTTTTTTTTTTTTTTTTAACTCCACCACGTCTTCAATGCCTATGTTATCAATATTCTCATATAAGATATGATAGAAATTAAGGATTAGGTATGCCCAATTTAAATTGATCTCAATTGATCCTTTGTTATTACTCAGTTATTACTCAGAAGCGAAACAAAAGGAATAGGTAGGGATGACAGGATTTGAACCCGCGACATTTTGTACCCAAAACAAACGCGCTACCAAGCTGCGCTACATCCCTTTCAATTGGCCTACAATGTCATTGTATAGAATCTCCGAATTGTTTTCTATATACGTATTTCATTTTCTTTATTGAGATTGAGATACCCAACTTATCTTGGCATTTCTTCTTTTTCATCTCATATCATATAACATATAATAATAATGAACTTATAGAAATTAGAAATCTGAAAAATAAAATGGAAAACTCGCCATAAATTTGGCAAATGCTTGGGCGTAAAGGGGTGTATTTTGTTATATTAATTAATAATTTAATAATTCAAAAAAGAAAAGCAAAATCTTATCTATCAAATCCTTGTACATTTGAAATTGAATTAGGAATTTCGCGTACAAAACAAATAAAAGACAAATAAAAGCGGCCCTTAATCACATAGAAATCGAATTAGATATGTATTAATTATCATTATGTATTACAATTTATGTATTACAATAAAAATTCTTTATTACAATTCCAATAAAGTAAAGAATTCCAAAACAAAATAAAGAAGGAGGATTTTAAATGCGAAATCTAAAAACATATCTATCCGTGGCGCCAGTAATAAGTACTCTATGGTTCAGTTCTTTAGCAGGTCTGTTAATAGAGATCAATCGTTTTTTCCCAGATGCGTTGACATTCCCCTTTTTTTCATTCTAGTTATTAACACGGGGGGTGAGGAAGATTAGAGATACAATGAAATATCTGTGAATACTACCTCCCCTCTTTTTTTATTCGAATAAGTTCGAAAAGAAAAAGAATAAAAAGTCAATTATCCCCTCAGCGAACCTGGTAACTGACTTGGGGGCGGGCTTGCTTAAAGTAAATTAGCTTCAATTAAAGTAAGAGAACAGAAGTGAAAATGTGGTTTGGGCAACAGTATCATACAAGATGCTTAACTAAATACAAGATGTTTAACTAAAAAAAATGCAAATATTGTATGTATTGCAATTTGAATCGAAACTTATAATTAGACATGGACATGTATTTCATGTAGAAAAAAGTGCATTTAGTTAGTTGTACACTCCCTGCATTTCACTTTATTCTATACATTCACTTAGATATACTTAGTATAATCGAATTTCAGATCATTGTATTACTTATTTTTACTATATTGGTTGGAGCAAAATCTTTCATAATTGGATTTCGAGTTAGCAACTTCTAGTTTTTGCGTTCCTTTGTTCGTCGTTTTAGATCGGAAAATGGAAGAGTTGAGTGAATAAAAAACCAAAGGAGGTTCATGGCCAAGGGTAAAGATAAAGAGGCCCGAGTATGGGTTATTTTGGAATGTAACAGTTGTCTTCGAAACAGTGTTAATAAGAAATCTACAGGCATTTCCAGATATATTACTCAAAAGAATCGACACAATACCCCCAGTCGATTGGAATTGAGAAAATTCTGTCCCTATTGTTACAAACATACAATTCATGGGGAGATAAAGAAATAGATGGAATCGATTATCTGTATGTCACCTTTATTTACAAATACAAAAGAAGAAGAAAAATGAAATATTAATATATCATATGTTAATACATATTTTAATAGAAATATTAAATAGAAACAAGCAAAATTCGATTTCTTAATTCTAAATAATTATCATTAGCCAATCCGGTCGAACGAAATCGAATTTTGAAATAAAATAAAATAAGGAAGAAACAAACCATGGCTAAATCCAAGCGACTTTTTCTTAAGCCGAAGCGGTCTTTTCGTAGGCGTTTGCCCCCGATCCAAACGGGGGATCGAATTGATTACAGAAATGTGAGTTTAATTAGTAGATTTATTAGTCAACAAGGAAAAATATTATCTAGACGGGTGAATAGATTGACTTTAAAACAACAACGATTAATTACTATTGCTATAAAACAAGCTCGTATTTTATCATTATTACCTTTTGTTAATAATGAGAAAAAATTGGAAAAAGGCAAATTGGCCTATAGGCCTAGGGATCTTAGAGACAGAAATAAAAAAAACCATAGCAATCGAAATAAAAAAACCCATAGCAATAGCAATCGAAATCAAAAAAAACCAATCGAATGGAAACCAAAAAAACCAATCGAATGGAAACCAAAAAAACCATAGGAATCAAAATGGAAATTCCAACTCCTCAATTGGAGTTTTGTTCGAAAAATCCGAGAATCCAGATTTTCTTGTTGTGGTGTAAAAAAAACGAATTTAGGTGGAAGAAAATTTCGAAGAAAAATCCTTTTTTGTATTGAATGCTTTTGCTCAGTTTGACTACTTGATCATATTATCATCATATTTTATCATACTCATTTCTATTCTACCTTCCCGGAATTCATTCTCCAACTTCAAAGAATTCTATAGAAAATATTCCGATGGATTCCTTCCAATCTCCTTTTTTTAAGATGTCATTATAAATCATATAAAGACAATTCCTATTTAATATAGCTAGTTGGGCAAGTATTTTACGATTAAGAAGCAACTGTCCTCTGTACAGGTTGTTTATTAGCCTACTATAACTATCGAATACTTTATTTTCTCGAATTACTGCATTTATACGAGTGATCCACAAACGGCGCAAATTTATTTTTTGTCTATCTCTATCCCGATAGGCCGAGACTAAAGCTCTCATTTTTTGTTCAATAATAGTTCGAGTAAATTTGGAATGAGTCCCGCGAAACCCTGATGTGAAAAAACACATTTTTGTTCTACGTTTGTGAGCTATATATCCTCGTCTAATTCTAGTCATTGAATAAATGAAATTTTGATGAATACCTATAATATAACTAATTGAGTTCTTTTTTTTTCAATTAGTTTATTTTATCTCCGTCCATTCCACTTCCACTTTTTCTAGAAAAAACAAAACGGGTTGCTCCGATGTGTAAAATAAGAATTCCAACAGCTTTTGCTACTCTAACCTTCCTAGCCACGATTTTTTCTTTTTTTTTTTTTAGACATTTCGCCTCTAAATAAGAAATTGTATTGATACCTAGTATCAAACAAAAACATAATAAATAACAATAAGTAAGTAGTAAATAGAAATGGATAAAGAAATAGTGGGTTCCTTCGTTTCTATGGTTATTTCTTAAACGGTGAGGTCTTCCCTATACACCGGAGCCCCTCCTTTCCTTCATTTAATCATTTATACATTTAATCGATGCTATTGTTAACTTGTACAGTTCACGCTTTTTTGGCTCTACCTAGAAATTATCTAGTAATAGGTCTTTCACAACGAGATCTATCTATACAGTAACGGTATTTAATTATGAAAATTAGCTGATTAGCTGACCCTGTTAGTCCGTTCTTGCAAGAGTCGAGGCATAAATTTTCGGCCTTTTCCTTTTTTTAATAAGATTTCCCCTGCTTAACGGCTAATCATTTGATACCAATGGGGAATTCTTTCAAATTCAAATTTGAAAATTGAGGTGATTGAATTTTCACCAATACAAACCATAAATTTGATACACAATAGAAGGATATAATAGATCTTTTTTTTAGAGAATGTTTTAGGTATTACATAGTGAAGGGGGTTCTTCCATTCTATCCTATTCATCGGTACTGATCGCGAATAGTGGAAAATGTGTTTCCTTTCTTTTGTTCCAATCCACAATCCGAACGAGTCGCACATACACCCGAGCACATCTTCCTCGGCGCTGAGGACATCCTCTAAGAGCGGGGGATTTAGTGCGATTTCTGATTGGCTGTCTTGCCTTTCTAATAAGTTGTTTAACGGTTGGCATGTTGAATCATATGCATAATGGGTTGGTTTAGACCGTTCCTAACCGAATGATTATTCGTAGGACTATGAATTATTTCTATATTACTATTCTATTAATCTATTCATTTTGATAGACTAATAAAATATGAAGATAGAATAAAATATGAAACCCCAAACACGATTTGCATGAAATTACTGTTATTTTTTATGTAACTCCTACAAGATCAAGAATCCTCCCTTGCTATAAGATCAACAATTCCATGAGCTTGGGCTTCTCTTGCTGACATAAAAAAATCCCTTTCCATGTCTGCGACTATAGTCTCTAACGGTTGGCCCGTTTTTTCTGCATAAATTTCGGCGATGTCCTTCTGCATCGTTGCTAGTTCTGTCAGTTCCATGACACTTTCACTGAGGTTTTGAGACAAAGCACTACTACGCGGTTGATGCATCATTACCCTGATGATATAAGATAATAAAAGTTTCCTTTATCTCGTATAATAAGGAAGGGGACAAGAATAAAAAAGAATAATAAAAAAATCGAATTGAAGAACCGTACAGGCATTTTTTTCATATTGCATACGGCTTCACAAGAGAATTTTTACCTCTTTCTCTCTTCCGGAACCAGAAGAAAAAAGAGACTATATTCGACCTCGATCCGTAAATGAGCCGAGGTAAATGATTGAATAACCACCCTTCCTGGGGCTGGGGTGTTAGGGAAATACTATGGTGGCTCCGTTGCTTTATTTCATGATTTCATCGACGATTTAGCAATCCCAAAGTTTCATTGTTTCTTTATCCTTTTTCATAACATAAAGAGTCTTAAAGATATAAAGAGGCATAAAAAAATAGTGTTTGTTAAGTTAAGGGCCCTATGGTATTAAAGGGTATAAAGGGTATAAAAAAAAGCGTTTGCGACGCTAAAAAGGGTTCCCGATGGAGAAGATAAAATCAGAAATAACCTTTGATTTTCTCATACTACTTTCTCGATGGATAATATTTAATGTTCTAATTTACTTCTATCGAATTCGACATGCCATGCTATTATTACTTAATATTCATATTTAATATGGCGAAGGCATAGTTTTTTTTCTTTCAAATCAAAAAAAATAATAAAACCGTTGGCGCCAAGCGTTAGGGAATGCTACACGTTTGAAACTTTCTCCAGCGGCCAGAATAAAAGATGCCATTGAAGCGGCTGTTCCGAGGCATATTGTTCGTACGTCTGGTAGCACCATTTCCATAGTATTATAAATGGCCATACCAGGGAGTATCCATCCCCCGTTGGAGTTTATAAAAAGAGAAAATTCTCTGGTTGGATCGTCTATACTGAGATATATCAAAAGACCGACAATTTGATTCGAGTTTTCGCTCTTAATTTCTTGACATAAAAAAATTATTCTTTCCTTATAAAGTCGCGTGATTAGGACCAAATTCGAGTCCTTAGGAAGCGTACATGCACCTTTTGCTGCATACGGTTCAAAAAAAATCGCTAAGAATCAATGTGTAGATTCGAGCCTTCTCCTTTTTTTGATAGTGAATCTTTTTTTTTTTCTAACTTCTTTTCTAACGAAGTGGCTTTTCTTCCATTTTTCAAGAAAGATGAATTTGGACCCGTTTAATTCGAAAAAAAAAAAATTCATTAAACTTATCACAAACTAACTTCTCATTGATGTATTCCTTCATCGAGATCCAATTCAAATCGCGATGCCATTTTCTTGTTCCTGATTGGGGTTCTTCAATTCTTTTAGGTTTGTGCTCTACTCCGAGTAAGGATCTGCTCGATTTCGATTTGCACATATAGAGCAAATGTCTCCACTCCAATCCAATACTGTGTTTTTTTGCTACAACGTCATTTTTTTTTTTTTCACGCCACTCGCGAAATATTTGACGTATTCATTAGAATATTTTCTATTATTTTAATAAATATTAATTATGATTAGCAGTTTGAAATTCTTTCAATTTACAATTTAGTTAGAAAATTTTCTAAATAGAATATATATAATACAAGTAGTAATCCAAGATCCAGTACTAATTAAGGTTTTCTAAACGGAGCCTGGATACTTCATTTTATTGATTCAAACAAGCCAACCATAAATTATTCTAATTGATATGATAATATTAATCTGAGTACCTCCAAAGTATAGATCTAATTGCACTTTATTACACTTCACGCTCCAATCTTTTTGATGATTTACTTAAGCTTTCGTAGGTGAAACAGAGGATATCCCGCCCGGGGGCGAGAACAGGTAAATCCCATAAGACCCAATATATCTCACAAGTCGCACTATAAGTCAATCCAAGTTTCCGTTTCGTCTCCGGGATATTGAAAGGGAACTTTAGGTACGCCAATAGACATAAAATGAAAACTCCAAAAGTTTAAGTACTTGATTTGACTTGGGTATGAAAGCGTCTTCATAAAAATTGATTTATTGTCTTAATAATACTAATACTGGGCCTTATTCGATTTTATGCGCGGATTAGATAAGTTCGGTGGATTTGATAAGTTCATAACAAAAAAGAAATAAAAATCAAGGAAGAAAAAATGAATAACGTCAAATTATTACGAAGAAGCCCTTTGAATCATGAATAAACCTGTATGTATTCGCGCATAGAAAAAGAGTTTAACCTCCCATTGCATTGCGTATTGATGCTTATCGAGTATAGAATAGATCTGCTTCTCTTTGTTCCTACAAATGGGATTGGAACGTTATGACTAAAATACTAAACAGAATAGAAAAAGGATGAATCCTTTATTCGGGATAATTGACTGAAGAAAAGGAGATCCATAACATAGTTTTTCTAGTGTAATAAAGTTACATAGTTTTTCTTTTTCGTTAATATTAATAATCACTACATTAATTTAATATTTTAATATTAAGAATTAATTAAGGGGTATTTCCATGGGTTTGCCTTGGTATCGTGTTCATACCGTCGTATTGAATGATCCCGGTCGTTTGCTATCTGTCCATATAATGCATACTGCTTTGGTTGCCGGCTGGGCCGGTTCGATGGCTCTATATGAATTAGCGGTTTTTGATCCCTCTGACCCAGTTCTGGATCCAATGTGGAGACAAGGTATGTTCGTAATACCCTTCATGACTCGTTTAGGAATAACCAATTCATGGGGGGGTTGGAGTATCACAGGAGGAACTATAACGAATCCGGGTATTTGGAGTTATGAGGGTGTGGCTGGGGCGCATATTGTCTTTTCCGGCTTGTGCTTCTTGGCAGCTATCTGGCATTGGGTGTTTTGGGATCTAGAAATATTTTGTGATGAGCGTACAGGAAAACCATCTTTGGATTTGCCTAAGATCTTTGGAATTCATTTATTTCTCTCAGGAGTGGCTTGTTTTGGGTTTGGCGCTTTTCATGTAACGGGATTGTATGGTCCTGGAATATGGGTGTCTGATCCTTATGGACTAACTGGAAAGGTACAATCTGTAAATCCAGCGTGGGGTGTGGAAGGTTTTGATCCTTTTGTTCCAGGAGGAATAGCCTCTCATCATATTGCAGCAGGAACTCTGGGCATATTGGCCGGCTTATTCCATCTTAGTGTCCGTCCGCCCCAACGGCTATATAAGGGATTACGTATGGGAAATATTGAAACCGTGCTTTCCAGTAGTATCGCGGCTGTCTTTTTTGCAGCTTTTGTTGTTGCTGGAACTATGTGGTATGGTTCAGCAACTACCCCGATTGAATTATTTGGTCCCACTCGTTATCAATGGGATCAAGGATACTTCCAGCAAGAAATCTATCGAAGAGTTGGTGCTGGGCTAGCCGAAAATCAAAGTTTATCCGAAGCTTGGTCTAAAATTCCTGAAAAATTAGCCTTTTATGATTACATTGGAAATAATCCGGCAAAGGGTGGATTGTTCCGAGCGGGTTCAATGGACAATGGGGATGGAATAGCTGTTGGGTGGTTAGGACATCCTATCTTTAGAGATAAAGAAGGCCGTGAACTTTTTGTACGTCGTATGCCTACTTTTTTTGAGACATTTCCTGTTGTTTTGATAGACGAAGACGGAATTGTTAGAGCCGATGTTCCTTTTCGAAGGGCCGAATCGAAGTATAGTGTCGAACAAGTAGGTGTAACTGTTGAGTTTTACGGTGGCGAACTAAATGGAGTCAGTTATAGTGATCCTACTACTGTGAAAAAATATGCTAGACGCGCTCAATTAGGTGAAATTTTTGAATTAGATCGTGCTACTTTAAAATCCGACGGTGTTTTTCGTAGCAGTCCGAGGGGTTGGTTTACTTTTGGACATGCTTCGTTTGCTCTGCTTTTTTTCTTCGGACATATTTGGCATGGCGCTCGAACCTTGTTCAGAGATGTTTTTGCTGGTATTGATCCAGATTTAGACGCTCAAGTGGAATTTGGAGCATTCCAAAAACTTGGGGATCCTACTACAAGAAGACAAGCAGTTTGATATAGCATTGATCTCGTACTTTTTACTTCTATTTATGTAATTTGACTTTGACATAAGGTATCGGGGACACCTTGATTTGACTTGCCGCTTTTCTTCGACTTTTTATCTTCGGGGGACAATCCCAACTAAACAGGTATGGAAGCTATAATTGTAAACCACGATCGAATCTATGGAAGCATTGGTTTATACATTCCTTTTAGTCTCAACTCTAGGAATCATTTTTTTCGCTATCTTTTTTCGAGAACCTCCTAAAGTTCCAACTAAAAATCTAAAATAACGTTCCTACAAAAAAAAGATAAAATGATTTTTTTTATCTTAATTGAAATAAAGAATTGAAGTAGAGGGCCCCTCAATATTGGGGGGCCCTCTACTTCAACTAGTCCCCGTGTTCCTCGAATGGATCTCTTAGTTGTTGGGAGGGTTGCCCAAAAGAAGTATATAAGGCATACCCGGTAAAACTTACAAGTAAACCAGATATAGAGATGGCGACTAGTGTTGCTGTTTCCATTATTAATTATTATATAATTTTCTTAATTTTAAGACCACAATGGATCTATGATAAGATCATTTATTTACAACGGAATGGTATACAAAGTCAACAAATCTTAATTAATACAAAATTCGATTTATGGCTACACAAAGTGTTGAGGGTAGTTCTAGATCTGGTCCAAGACGAACAATTGTAGGGGATTTATTGAAACCGTTGAATTCAGAATATGGTAAAGTAGCTCCTGGATGGGGAACTACTCCTTTGATGGGCGTCGCAATGGCTCTATTTGCGATATTCCTATCTATTATTTTGGAGATTTATAATTCTTCCGTTTTACTGGATGGGATTTCAATGAATTAGATTTACAAGAATCACAAAGCCCCATCCTTTTGATATTTCATTTTAATACTTAATACAAAGTAAAGCATTTGGATCTCGGCTTTTTTAGCCTAATCCTATTCTATTTTTCGATTCTATTTTGGTAGTTCGATCGTGGAATCTCTTTCTTTTTTGGTATTTCTGGAATATGAGTGTGCGACTTGTTATGTTATAATAGATCCTATTAATAGTACAGAAAATGAGTCTGTCATCTTGATAAAGATGGTTTTTTATCTCGTCAGATATTTATTCTAGTATCTGGAGCACGAAATATATCAAATGGATTACGAAGTATTAGAACTATGATTCATACTTAATATTCAGATCCCGCGGCCAAACTACAAAAAATTTCAAAGAATTCGATTCGAAAGTCTAAATTAAAAGATTTTTTAAACTCTTTGTCTATACTTATCTTATTGTGATAAAAATGAAAAGACAACTCTTTCTTTGGATTTTTTGTGATTATATTTATTCATTCCATAAGTGATGATACAATGATTCTTGCTCGGGGAATCTTTGTACTAACTTGAAAGGTTTTTTTGAATCATCGTGGTTCTAGTATGAATCTGAGGTTTCCGATCGATTTATAGAATCTTAACAAGAAAATTCCTATCAATCAATAATATAATAAAGAAAACATCGGTAAGGCTGCATTACATAAACATAAAAATACTCAATCAAAGAAAAAAATGGGTAAATAGAAGATTCAAGAGGCCCGTAAGGATCAACATCAAGAGATGAATGAGCCGACTTGATATTTTAGCATTATAACCGCAAAGAAAAGTTTTTGGATTTTTCTTTTTTCGTTTTCTTATCTTCCAAGAAAATTCTGCAATCATAGGATTAAGAAGTTTCTATTACAGATATCCGTTTCAACTAGTATTTGGGGTTTTCTGTTTGAGCTGTACGAGATGAAATTTTCATATACGGTTCTCAGAGGGGGAGTTTTCTTGGTTTACCTATCTCAATAAAGTCTATGATTGGTTCGAAGAACGTCTCGAGATTCAGGCGATTGCAGACGATATAACTAGTAAATACGTTCCTCCTCATGTCAATATATTTTATTGTTTAGGAGGAATTACGCTTACTTGTTTTTTAGTCCAAGTAGCTACGGGGTTTGCTATGACTTTTTACTATCGTCCGACCGTTACTGAAGCTTTTGCTTCTGTTCAATATATAATGACTGAAGCTAACTTTGGTTGGTTAATCCGGTCTGTTCATCGATGGTCAGCAAGTATGATGGTACTAATGATGATCCTACATGTATTTCGTGTGTATCTCACAGGTGGCTTTAAAAAACCCCGTGAATTAACCTGGGTTACAGGTGTGGTCCTTGCTGTATTGACAGCATCCTTTGGTGTAACTGGTTATTCTTTACCTTGGGACCAAATTGGTTATTGGGCGGTAAAAATTGTAACAGGCGTGCCGGAAGCTATTCCTATAATAGGATCCCCTTTAGTAGAATTATTGCGTGGAAGTGCTAGTGTAGGACAATCAACTTTGACTCGTTTTTATAGTTTACACACTTTTGTATTACCTCTTCTTACTGCCGTATTTATGTTAATGCATTTTCTAATGATACGTAAGCAAGGTATTTCGGGTCCTTTATAGCTTTATTTTAGAAAGACTAAAGATCCTTGATATTTGTAATCAATCATTAATCGATTGGGGGAGGGAGAATAGTATTTTATTGCTACAAATATGGATTATTGAAAAGAATAAGACATGTATTTAGATATTTCTCTTCAACTCTAAAAAATTAGATCATTTCAAAGAAATGATGAATAGTTGAAGCGAATTCTCCTAAGAAAAAGATGGATTATGGGAGTGTTTGACTTGGACTATTGATTTGGCCATGCAGATATATGATATGTCTTTATCCGCCACCTTGGAATCCACAACCAAATGTGTCTTTGTTCTAACCACTCCGTAAGCCGTATACAGAGGATAGGTTGGTTCATTTAAAGAGAATTTTTTCTATGATCCGATCCAATCATGTCGTGCATGAGCAGGCCCCGTAAAATCCAGTAGAATAAGTGATGTAGTAGAATCCATATTCTATTTTTTTTTTAGCTATTTTAGCTACTTATATATATATATACTTATCCGCTTAATATACTTTTAAGTATTTCGTTT